TAGTTTTCGAAAGGTTCTTTTTTTAGCTTAGTCCAAGGAAACGTATGCTCGATCCCCCAAAATAGAATTAGAAAACATAAATATACAACTCACTATATACAATCTAGAGTAATAGCAAAAAAGATTATGGTTAGAGAGTTGTAAAATCAAAAAGGAAAGAGATCGAAAAGATCTTTTTCCTAAAATTTAGGGTTTCTGGTTGGTATACTTATATCATACTTGTCCTGAATAAATATTTGTTTTATATTGGTCAACCAACCCGAATATTTCATATTCAGATAATTTGAATAAGAATTCTTGCGGTTTACGGCATGTTAATGGTATTTCAATAAAAAATAAGGGGGATTTTATATAGTTATAGAAGAATGCCCCTTTCAGTTCACTTTCTTCGTCGATTGACCAAAATGAAATTTTCATAAAGTTTCATAAATAATAAATTATATGAACTCAGATCAATCAAAAAATTAGGTTAAATCAATTTGTCGATTTAGATTCTATCCGTGCGGGATAATGATAAATAAAGAAGTTTAAGGTAGAGAATAACTTACAAAAAGGGGTATTCAGAAAAAATAGGTCGGTTCGGATCAGAGAGGGCAGTTGAACTAGGTATATGGAATTGAATCACTATACTATAAAGTCAACTTTATTTTGATGCACTATATCTTGAATCCCAGTGAATCTAACTCTAAGTAAGATGAATGAAGAGTTGGTTTACGTTATGGAAGAAAGACATGTAATGTATATGTGATATTAAATATTGACTAGTTAGATATGAACTAAAGATATATTTAAATTGCCCTACTGTAAATTTAGATGGGGATTGCAATAGGAGTCCTTGTGTCTCATCTGTGACTGTGAGTTGAATGAATAAACAGATGAAATGAAATCAATAAAAATATCGAAGAATTCAAAAGAATGGTTCGGAACAAAGAAATGGATGAACGAAAGTAAAGTTGTAGGTATTTACAAAGAAATCCTCTGTCGATAGGAATTAAAAAAGAGATCTTGAAGTAACTATTTTATTTTACTTCAACTTTCAACTGGACGAATCGTAACGATAGAATAATTAAGTTCGAATTCATCGGCTGATTGTATCATTAACCATTTATTTTTTTGGTATGAGGAACTTATCATGAATCCACTGATTTCTGCCGCTTCCGTTATTGCCGCTGGATTGGCTGTAGGACTTGCTTCTATTGGACCTGGAGTTGGTCAAGGTACTGCTGCGGGCCAAGCTGTAGAAGGTATTGCGAGACAGCCCGAGGCGGAGGGAAAAATACGAGGTACTTTATTGCTTAGTCTAGCTTTTATGGAAGCTTTAACAATTTATGGCTTGGTTGTAGCATTAGCACTTTTATTTGCGAATCCTTTTGTTTAATCTTATAAATATGAAAAATAAATATTTTGCATATTTTATTGCCTTGGACTTGTCATTGGCTTTTTCTAATTATATGAAGATTTCATTCCTAAAATTTTTTATTCGTTGAGAGATAAGGAATTAGCATACCGACTCGCTTTTACCCTTCCCCTTCGTAACGCAGTCTAAAGATGCCCTTTTAGGTTTAGGAAGGATTCCAACAAAAGAGTAATTGACCATTTTTAAATCGAATCTTTTTTGACTCGATTTAAAAATAGGAAAATTTCTAAAAAAAAAAAAAAGAACTCAGTTCTTTTTGTATAACTTTTGTATAACCTCGCCCCGTCCTTTTTTTTTAGTCTATCTATAAGAGGAGATCATATGAAAAATGTAACCGATTCTTTCGTTTCTTTGAGCCACTGGCCGTCCGCCGGGAGTTTCGGGTTTAATACCGATATTTTAGCAACAAATCTAATAAATCTAAGTGTAGTGCTTGGGGTATTGGTTTTTTTTGGAAAGGGAGTGTGTGCGGGTTGTTTATTTCAAGAATAGGCTGGATCCAACCAGCTGTACTTTTTCCGTTATAACTAGGAAAGAAAGGTACATGATCTCACGAATGACTTCTGAATTAACTAATAAATCATATGTAAGAACCATAGCATTTCGCGATTCGTTGGTAAAAATACTTTGATTCTCTATCAACCAATAATAATGTGGGACCATTAAATATGGTTAAAGCTAAATCGTTTGAAGTTCAAACACAGCATGGTACTCTTTCTACCACTATAGTAATATAGAGATGTTTTCAAAATGAATAGTTTATCTATATAGAACACTCATATGGATAAAATTTTTTGAAACCGCCCTATTAGAATCTACAATTAGACAAGGGGGGATGAAATCCCTTTTTTATCTAATCCAATGCTGAATCGACGACCTATGTATTGTGTATAAAGAAAGAAACACTTTTTGGATTTGAAAAAAAAGAAACAACTTTGTTGACAATTACATATTTTTGTTTAGTCAGAAGAGTCCTCCGACTATTTTTGTTTTGGATTAGTTATTAGTTTCGACATTTTTTTGGAATATGAAGAGAGAATAGAGGATAGGCTCATTACATTCAAAATAAGGTATGGGATTTTA